TTATTCAAAAGGTCAAATAATGTATGTATGTTGGACTTTTTGAGGCAATTCTAGATCCTGGGAGGCAATTCTAATTGGTCAATAAAAATATATTTCAATGCTATTTCTTTTTTCGTTTTTCTTAACTTAGCCAATTCTTCATGAAAAGTGAAAAGGGGTAAAGTAACCTTGTACTGATTGCTCTCTAAATATAAGTTTTCTTCTTCCGCATGCAGAAAAGGAATCAGTAAATCAATTCCATTCCGGGAGGCTTCGTGAAGTGCTTCTTTAGGAGTGAAACTTCCATTTGTCCATATTTCGAGAAAAAGTATCTCTTGTTTTTCATTTCCATTCCCATAAGAATGAATACTATGATTCGCATTTCGAACAGGCATGAATACAGCATCTATAGGATAACTTCCGTCTTGAAAGTTATTTGGTGTTTTTATATGATATCCTCGATTCCTCTCAATTTGAAATTCAATACACAAATTAATTGGTTCCATTAGTCTAGCTATATGCTGTGTCTTATCAATGATTTCCACAGAAGGCGGTAAGATTATGTCTTGAGCAGTTACACAGCCAGGACCTTTGACAAAAATAGACGCCTTGCAAGTTCCATACAGATTACTTTTCAATACAATTTCTTTCAAATTCATTCAAATTTCATGTACTGATTCTGGAATACCTACTATCGTAGAATATTCATGTGGTATTTTTTCAAATTTTGCACGAGTGATACACGTTCCTTCTATTTCCCCAAGCAAGGCTCTTCGCATCGCAATGCCTATTGTATCGGCTTGTCCTTTCATAAGTGGAGACAGAATAAAGCGTCCATAATAAAGACGCTTACTGTCTACTCTTGATTCAACACACTTCCACTGTAGTGTCCGAGTAGATACTGTAACTTCCTCTCGAACCATATTTATATGATTTGATCAGATCATTGAATCATTTATTTCTCTTGATTCTTTCATTTTTTTTCTACACACGTCTTTTTTTAGGGGGCCTACAGCCATTATGTGGCATAGGGGTTACATCACGTATGAAATTGAATAGTATACCGCTTCTACGAATAGCTCGTAATGCAGCATCTCGTCCCAGACCCGGACCTTTTATCATGACTTCTGCTCGTTGCATACCTTGATCTACTACTGCCCGAATAGCATTTCCTGCTGCGGTTTGAGCAGCAAATGGCGTACCTCTTCTTGTACCCTTGAATCCACAAGTACCGGCGGAGGACCAAGAAATTACCCGACCCCGTACATCTGTAACAGTCACAATGGTGTTGTTGAAACTTGCTTGAACATGAATAATTCCCTTTGGTATTCTACGTGCATTTTTACGTGAACCACTACGCCCATTCCTACGTGAACCCGTTCTTGCTAGAGATTTTGCCATACTTTCTCATCGAATTCGGAGATATATGGATATATCCATTTCATGTTAAAGGACATTTGATATTTTTTCATTGGATCGGATCCTTTATGTTAGAGAGTCCATTTTAACAAGATTAGCCCTGTCTTTGTTTATGTCTCGGGTTGGAACAAATTACTAGAATTCGCCCCCTCCTACGGATCAGTCGACATTTTTCACAAATTTGACGAACGGAGGCCCTTATTTTCATAGTTGTTGTTCCTTAACTTACTTAATTCCGAATATACTTTTGGATTGGAAGAAAATACGTTTCTTGAAATGGTAAACCTCGAATTCTAGCTCCACGGGGGTATGTTGAAGTTCAAAAAACCACCTAATCTTTTGAATCCTTGTTGTGGTGGAGTCTAAAAACTATATGTTTTTTGATTGAAGCATAACATAAACACTTACTTCAACCTTGATTGCTATTATACGTATCAAACTCAAACCCCGTGAGATACTTCCTGAAACATAACAGAAATCCTCATTATCTAAATGAAATCTGAACATACCATTAGGTAGAGTGATTTATTTAAGCTTCAACAATAATTTTCTTTTTTCATTTTAGCATTCTAGGTAAAACCCCTAGAAGTCAAAACGGATGTTGATATCAACTACTCCTTCCCTTTTTGTTGACAAATAGGAAATTCCGAATACAATTTGGATATAATAAGGATTACCATATATAACACAAAATTTCCCCGCCGATTCCTTGTAGTCGAGCCTCTCGATCTGTCATTATACCTCGAGAAGTAGAAAGAATTACAATCCCCATTCCACCTAGAATCCTAGGAATTCGTTGATAGTTAGAATCAATTCGTAGGCCAGGTCTACTAATCCGTTTTCAATTTCAAATAGTTCTAGATGGTCCTTTCCTATTCCTTCTATGTCGTAGAGTGAAAACAAGGAAATAATTGTTGTTTTCCTGATGTTTTCTCACATTTTCAATAAAACCTTCTTGTAAAAGTATTTTCACAATGTTTTCGGTGATTTTAGTAGATTCTATTCGAACTGTCCCTTTTCTATTCATGTCGGTATTTCGTATAGAAGTTATTATGTTAGCAATAGTGTCCCTACCCATGATGAACTCAAATTATTCTTTCCTTCCATTTTTGATATAATCAACATGTTTTTATTTCCATTTGACTATTTAATATTGTTCAATATTTAACATAGTATTTCAAAATTCTTTAATTTGAATTATGTTAAATAAATATAAGTGTTAAATAAATAGAAGGTATATGCGTGAGATACAATCTAATTTCATACAAATACTTCATACAAATACTATGTATAATAGAACTATGTATAATAGAACTATTATCTTTTAATACCTCAGGAGCTAACGAGACTATTTTAGTCAAACTTAATTGTCTCAACTCTCGGGCAATCGCACCAAAAACTCGAGTTCCTTTTGGATTTCCTTCTTGATCAATAACAACTGCAGCATTGTCATCATATCGTATTATCATACCGTTGTCACGTTTTAGTTCTTTACAAGTGCGTACAATTACAGCTCTGATCACTTCTGATCTTTCTAGCGGTGTGTTTGGTAATGCTTCCTTGATTACAGCAACAATAATGTCACCAATATGAGCATATCGGCGATTACTAGCTCCGATGATTCGAATACACATTAATTCTCGAGCCCCGCTGTTATCGGCTACATTCAAATGGGTTTGAGGTTGAATCATATCATTTTAGAATCTGTTCTTTCAATGCAAAGAGTGAAGGAAAAAAAAGAAATATTGTTTGTCAAAAAGAAAAAGAAACCCGCAATTTATTTATCCCAAGACTTTTTTCTTTGGTTTGACGTCCCTATTTATCCTGAAATAATGAATTGAGTTCGTATAGGCATCTTTGAGGCCGCTATTTCAATAGCCTTTCTGGCTATATTTTCTGCTACTCCACCCATTTCATAAAGTATTCTACCTGGTTTAACGACAGCTACCCAATATTCGGGAGATCCTTTACCCGAACCCATACGTGTTTCTGTAGGTCTTACTGTAACGGGTTTGTCTGGAAATATACGTACCCATATTTTTCCACCACGCCGCACATTTCGTGTCATTGCTCGTCGCCCCGCTTCTATTTGTCTAGATGTGATCCAAGCCGGTTCAAGTGCCTGAAGAGCATATTTACCGAAAGAAATACGATTGCCTCGATAAGATATCCCTTTCATTCTTCCTCTATGTTGTTTACGAAATCTGGTTCTTTTGGGGTTCTAGTTGATGCTTCTTTTTCAATTCCATCTCTACTACAAAACCGGACATGAGAGTTTCTTCTCATCCGGCTCCTCGCGAATTATAGGATTCAAATGAAATGAAAATATACTGAATTTTGGATTCTTTTTTCTTTTTTGAGATTTCATCTAATCTATTAGAAATTTCTATATCTTGTTTGGATATCTACTTAAAACATGTATTTGAGTTTATTAAACATGTATTTGAGTTTATTTCTAGATAATTTCTTTTTTCTTTTTATTAATATACATAATGTCTTTTTTTTTTGTCTTTTATCATATTGGATCAAACAAGATTAACTAATCTAATAAAAACCTTCGCAGGCGAATATTGACTCTAATTCAATATTTATATTTCTTTCCGTTCTAGGGTTAGCTCAACATTTCTCGGAATAAATGAATTGGTCTCGGTTCGTTCCGCCATCCCACCCAATGAATTAGTAGAGTTCGTTTTTCAATAGAATCCTCTGTATTCATAGGTTCCGTCGTTCCCATCACTTCTCAATTAATGGTTAGGTTTGAATTCTACAATGGAGCTCTCATTCAATTTGTTCTTGAGTCAATCTTCTCAGTCTTTATTGGCTCGAGGCTCTGGATTTTTTTATGAACAGTTTTATCTAGTTATGGGTGAATCAGTATTGATGCGCTCTAACACTGCCTTTTCTGAGATGACTCATAAACCTTACATATATTGGAATGGTTGATATATCATTGATATTCTTTTTCTTTCTTTCTCTCCCTCTTCCATTTATCTGCATACTTTTCTATCAAAAGCAGATTGGTTTTTCTTTTGTTTTTTATTTTATGCAAAAAAAAAAAATTCAGTTGCTACAATGATATGGCCAATATATCATATCTTGACTGGTTTTTTGTATCCAGATAATGTGAAGTAATGAGTTGATTATTAGTTCTATAATTATTAGTTCATAGTATGGGTAGGTCCATTTTCTTTTTGAATCCTATCCTTTCTAAAATAAATCAACGAGTCACACACTAAGCATAGCAATTAAATAAACTGATCAATCCAATTTGGATTCAACCCTATAGAATTGAGAATTGCTCATTTTCTTTTTGATTTGATCTTTAAGAGAAAAAGAATGAAAGGAAAGAGTTTCTTATTTTTTATTCTATTTTTCAATGAATATAGTGTAAAGACAGGTAAAGTATTCTTATTCCTCTTCTTAAAATATCCAAATTTGGATGCCCAATACCCCATAGATAGTTCGGACTGTATAGCAACAATAATCCATTTTAGCTCGAATGGTTTGTAGCGGAACCCTACCTTCTCGGACCCATTCGACACGTGCAATTTCTTTTCCGTCGATACGCCCCGCAATTTGTACTGGAATTCCTTTTGTATCCG